CCCTTCTGTGGTATTCCACATATTATCTAGTTCCTTACCGTACCGCGTTAATTACCAATTATTGGTTATTGAGATTCCTAGGCAAGGCGGATTAATATTTAGGGATAGATATTACCTCTCTTTTTAACCTTTCAAAAAAAAAAATCCAATTCAAATGATTGAAGTCTTTCTATTTGGAATCGTCTTAGGTCTAATTCCTATTACTTTGGCTGGATTATTCGTAACCGCCTATTTACAATACAGACGTGGTGATCAGTTGGACCTTTGATTAATTAACATCTCTTTTTTTAACTGACCCCCCCCTTCTTTAATTTAATCCGAGGGGGAGGTCAGGGTCAAATTCAGATTGCTGTTCAATTATTTCAGTTCAGTGTGTATGGTTTTAGATCTAAGACGACAAGAGCGGAATCACGCTCTGTAGGATTTGAACCTACGACATTGGGTTTTGGAGACCCACGTTCTACCGAACTGAACTAAGAGCGCTTTCTTATCACAACGAAAAAGGCTGGAAATAAGGAGATTCCCTTTTTTTACCCAACAATTCTTGTATGTGTATACTATCATATATCATAAAATATAAATTTATGTATGTCAAAATGAAATCGATCTAAAAAAAAAAAAAGATCTCGCGTTACTGCTGCTCTGAGCGGTAATTGGTAGGGATGACAGGATTTGAACCCGTGACATTTTGTACCCAAAACAAACGCGCTACCAAGCTGCGCTACATCCCTTTCAATTGGCCTACAATATCATTGTAAAGAATCCCTGTCTTGTTTTCCACATCCTTATTTTTTATTCCCTCTAGTGATATGCAAAATGGATCTTGCCTTTTCTTGTTTTTGGTCTCATATCATATACCATATAATAATAATAAATTATTATTTTTCTTGGGAATTCGCAGGCGTAAAGTGACCCATTTTCTGTTTTAAGAAAAAAAAAAAAAGAAAATAAAATCTTATATACCGAATCATTGCGCATTTCAATTTGAATTAGGGATTCCGCGCACAAATACAAGTGGGCCTTTAACTACATATACATCTCTTACCATAATATATTCCAATAGGGAATACAAAAACAAAAAAGAAGGAGGATTTTCAATGCGAGATCTAAAAACATATCTTTCCGTGGCACCGGTACTAAGTACTCTATGGTTCGGGTCTTTAGCAGGGTTATTGATAGAAATCAACCGTTTATTCCCCGACGCATTGACATTTCCTTTTTTTTCATTCTAGTTATTGAACTGGAACGGGGTGAAGAAGATTAGAGCTAGAATCAAATATTTGTGACTAATCTCTCTTTCCCCTCTTTTCGTTTTTTTTGTTTTACAATTAGAAAGAAGGAAAGCGAAAGAAAAAGGTGGCTTCAACCTCAGCGAAACCTGGGTTCAGGCTCCGATTAAATTAATTATTAATTATCCAGTTAAAAGCAAATAGACAGGTAAAAGAAAACGGAAATCGAAATATGGCTAGGGTAAGAGTATCCTCCACTACAAGATCCTTAAATGAAATACTGGACTGCGATTTAGCAATATAGTTAGAAATTCTTGTATTACTTATTATTTTTTTATTTTTATTTCCTATTTATTTACTATATTGATTGCAATAAAATCTTTATTTCATAAGTTTTTTTTTTGAGTGGTTAGCAACTTCTATTTTTTTGTCCCGTGCTTCTTATTCGTTGCGGGTCGGAAAATAGAAAAGTTGGGTGAATCAAAAACCCCAAGGAGGTTCATGGCCAAGGGTAAAGAGGTCCGAGTAAGGGTTATTTTGGAATGTACTAGTTGTGTTCGAAACGGTGTTAATAAGGAATCAAGGGGTATTTCCCGATATATTACTCAAAAGAATCGACACAATACACCCAGTCGATTGGAATTGAGAAAATTCTGTCCCTATTGTTACAAGCATACACTTCATGGGGAGATAAAAAAATAGATAGAGTCAAGCCGCGTGCTTTTGTGTCACCCTTCCAAGGGACATGAAAAAATAATCTAGATATATATCTAGATTATTTCATATATTTAAATAAAAACAAATAAATAAATCTAGACAAACCAAATCCTATAATTGATTCTAGAAATCATTTTTTGATTTCATCGAAATGGGATTTTAGGGATAAGGAATAAACAAATTATGGATAAAACCAAGCGACTCTTTCTTAAATCCAAGCGATCTTTTCGTAGGCGTTTGCCCCCGATCCAATCGGGGGATCGAATTGATTATAGAAACATGACTTTAATTAGTCGATTTCTTAGTGAACAAGGAAAAATATTATCTAGACGGGTGAATAGATTGACCTTAAAAGAACAACGATTAATTACTATTGCTATAAAACAAGCTCGTATTTTATCTTCGTTACCTTTTCTTAATAATGAGAAACAATTTGAAAGAAGTGGGTTGACCGCTAGACCTCCCGGTCTTCGAACCAGAAAAAAATAGGCTTACTCTTCAATTAAATAAAAATTCCAATCCGAACTCAAACACAGATGGATGTTTTGTTCAAAAAATCTGCGAAGCAGCCGTGCCGTAAGAAAAAAAAGAATTGGGAAAGAAGAATAAAATCAATCTTTTTTTTATTGAGCGTGTTCGCTCATTTTGACGACTTTATCATATTATTTCTACTCTACCTTCCTCTTACTGGAGTTCATTCTCCAGAGAACTCCGTTTAAAAATTCTAATGGATTCCTTCCAATTTCCTTATTTTATAATCTCATTGGAAATCATATAAAGACAATTCCTATTTGATATAGCTATTTGTGCAAGTATCTTACGATTAAGAACCAACTGCGCCTTATACAGATTGTATATTAATCTACTATAACTATAGGATACCAGATTTCCGCGAATTACTGCATTTATTCGGGTGATCCACAAACGACGAAAATCCCTTTTTTTCCTATCTCTATCGCGATGAGCCGAAACCAAAGCTCTTATTTTCTGTTGAGTAATTGTTCGGCTAAGTCGTGAATGAGCCCCGCGAAAGCTTGATACAAATAAACGCATTTTTGTTCTACGTCTCCGAGCTATATATCCTCGTCTAATTCTGGTCATTGAATAAATGAAACTTTGATGAATAACTAATTGATTTCCTTTCTTTCAGTTATTCTTTTCCCCTTTCCTAGTCTATTAATAACAAAACGGACTCTTCCAATTTATAAAATCAAAATTCCAATGGCTTTTGCTACTCTAACCTTCCCGACCACGCTTTTACCTTTTGTCGAGGCATTGGAAAGAAAATAGTAAAAAAAAAAAAACGAAAGTAGTAAATAGATAAAGAAATTGTGGGTTCCGCCGTCTCTATGATTACTTCTTAAACGGTGAGGCCCTCTCTATACACCGGAGCCACTTCCTTCATTTAATCAATTCTATTGGTAACTTGTACAGTTACCACTCTTCGGCTCTACCCATGAATTTTCTAGTAATAGGTCTTTCATAACGAGATAGACCTTATACAGTAACGGTATTTAATTATGAAGATTGGTGGGGTAGCTGACCTTGTTAGTCCGTTCTTGCAAGAGTAGAAAGATAATCTTTCTGCTTTTTTATAGTATTTCCCACGCTTAATGGATAACTATTTGTTACCAATGGGGAATTCTTTCTCACCTTAAATTAATTGCAAATTGAGGTGGTGGAATTTGCGCCAGTGGAAACCATAAATTTCATACACAATAGAAAGATATGATAGATCGATCTTTTTTTAGATAGTGAATGGAGTTCGTCTTCTTCTATTCTATCCGATTCACAGGTACTGATCATTGATACTTAAAAAAGGTTTTCAAAAAGGTTTTCTTTCTTTTGTTTTGTCTCAGCCCATGATTGAAACGAGTCGCACATACACCCTTGTACATGTCCCTCGGCGCTGAGGGCATCCCCGCAGAGCGGGGGATTTGGTAACATTTCTGATTGGCTGTCTTGGGTTTCTAATAAGTTGTTTAATAGTTGGCATGCTGAATTATCCATTATGGGCTGGTTTAGATCGATCCTAACCGGATGATTATGAATTTCTTCTGTTTAATAGAATATTAAACCCTTAAAAAGTGACTGCTATGTTTTATCCAACCGCTACAAGATCAACAAGTCCATGAGCTTGGGCTTCTGTTGCTGACATAAAAGTATCCCTTTCCATGTCTTCGGATACAACCCATAAGGGCTTGCCCGATCTTTGTACATAAACCATTGTAAGGATTTCGCGCAGTCTCAGTAGTTCTTCCGTATCCAGGATAAATTCTCCCGTTTGTGCCCCATAAAAAGCGCCAATAGGTTGATGGATCATGACCCTGATGATATTTATAACATAATAAAAGGTTCCTCTATCTCGCACGATTCGGCGAGGGGAAGAGATAAAGAAAAAGATAGAATTGAACAACCGTACGGGCACTTTTTCGCATTGCATACGGCTTGCCAATGGAATTTTCTTTTTACCCTTCATCAAACAAGGATAAAAAGGGGGTTCTATTATACCCAGATGGGTAAATGATCCAATTACCACCCTTCTTTTTTTTTGAGGAGTTCAAAAATACTATGATGGCTCCGTTGCTTTATATATTTATTTCGTTTGTGATTCAGCAATCCCAAAGTTTCTTTTTTTTTTTTTATTTTTATTAAAAAATAAAAAAAAAAAATAAATCAAAAATAATCTTCTTTTTTTATTTTCGTACTCTTTCATACCATAAATCTTGTTAATTGTTAAGAACCTTCCGGCGTGAAAAAGGTTTGTGGCGCTGCAATAGGCCTCCGATAGGTAAGATAAACTCGGAATACCCCTTCTTTATCTCATACTACTGCTTCGATACATAATCAAATATTTTGAAAAAAAAAAAAACACTAACAATTTTCATATCGAATTCGAAGTGCCATGCTATTATTACTTAATATTAAGAATTCATATGGCGAAGGCATAGTCTTCTTTTTTCTCTCAAATAAAAAACTCATTGGCGCCAAGCGTGAGGGAATGCTAGACGTTTGGTACTTGCTCCGGCGGCCAGGAGAAAAGACCCCATGGAGGCGGCCAATCCCATGCATATTGTCTGTACATCGGGTCGCACAAATTGCATAGTATCATAAATTGCTATCCCGGGTATTACCCATCCGCCAGGAGAGTTGATAAATAAATACAAATCCTTGGTCTCGTTCTCTATACTGAGATATACCATAATACCAATAAGTTGATTCGAGATATCGCTCTCAACCATTTGACCTAAAAAAAGTAATCTTTCTCGATAAAGTCGGTTGATTAGGATAAAACAGTATCCCTTCGGAGCCGTACAGGCATCTTTTGATGCATACGGTTCAACAAAACTTGCGAAAAACAAATCAATGTGTAGCTCCTAGCCCCTTTCCTTTCTTTTTTCCTCGCTTCTATCGAGGGGCTTTTCTTCCGGTTTTCAAGAACGATGAGTTTAGCCGGTTTCCTAGACCTATAATATTCTAATATAAAAAAGCAATTCACTAAACTTATCGACTTATCGAACTAACTTTTCATTGATGTATTTTTTCATCGAGATCCGATCCAAAAATCACGATGCCATTTTCTTGTTCCTGAATTGAATGGGCTTCTTCCATTTTTTTAGGTTTATGCTCTACTCCGAGTAAGGATTCGCCCGATTTTGATTTGCACATATAGGACAAATGACCCCAATACCGCGTCTCTTTTTTGCTATGACTTCCCCCTTTTTTTAATTCATTTCTTTCATGTCTTCCGCCAAATATTTGACATATTCATCATATTTAGTATTCCGTTGATTAACAGTTTGAGATCGCTTTTCGAATACGAATAAAGGAATCGTTTATGATATAAGTAATAATCATAGATATATTACCAATTGGGTTTTTCTAAACGGAGCCTGGATACCTCATTTTATTGGTCCAGCCAAGACGACCATAAAATTGATTTATTGCTAATATTAATCTGGATGCTTCCTCACGAAATAGATCTAATTGCACTTCATTGCACTTCACGCTACAAATTTTTGATAATTCAATCAATTTTTTGGGCGAAACAGAGGATATCTCGATCGGGGGAGAGAACGGGGAAATCCCATATGACCCAATAGATCTGACAAGTCGCACTATATGTCAACCCAAGATGGATGCTTGTCCCCGGGACTTCGATAAGGTACTTTTGGAACACCAATAGGCATAAAATGAAATAAAAAGAATTAAGTACTCTAGTTCACTTTGATGTGGAAGCGTAATAATGGGCTTCTTGTCTTAATACGAGTGGCCGTTATCTTAGTTTATACATAGATTGACGAAGTTCATAAAATAAAGGAAAATTCTTACGAATAAGTCTTTTGAATGATGACCAAATATGGATACATTCGCTCATAGAAAAGGGAATCAACCCCCATTGCGTATTGGTACTTATCGAGTATAGAATAGATCTGCTTCTCTTTTTTCCTACGAACCGAACTCTTCCATTATTACTAAAAGAATAGAACAAATATTAAGATTAATCCCTTTTTCGAGATAATCCCCTGAAAAAAGGGGTACATAGCATAGTTTTTTTCAATGCAATAAAGTTACATAGTGTCTATTTTTTATTAATAAAGGGGTAGTCCCATGGGTTTGCCTTGGTATCGTGTTCATACCGTCGTATTGAATGATCCCGGTCGTTTGATTGCTGTCCATATAATGCATACAGCCCTGGTTGCGGGTTGGGCCGGTTCAATGGCTCTATATGAATTAGCTGTTTTTGATCCCTCCGATCCAGTTCTTGATCCAATGTGGAGACAAGGCATGTTCGTTATACCCTTCATGACTCGTTTAGGAATAACCGATTCATGGGGTGGTTGGAATATTACAGGGGGGACGGTAACGAATCCGGGTATTTGGAGTTACGAAGGTGTAGCGGGGGCACATATTGTGTTTTCCGGCTTGTGCTTCTTGGCAGCTATCTGGCATTGGGTGTATTGGGATCTAGCAATATTTGTTGATGACCGTACAGGAAAACGTTCTTTGGATTTGCCTAAAATCTTTGGAATTCATTTATTTCTCTCAGGAGTGGCTTGCTTTGGTTTTGGGACATTTCATGTAACAGGATTGTATGGTCCTGGAATATGGGTGTCTGATCCGTATGGACTAACTGGAAAGGTACAATCTGTAAATCCAGCATGGGGTGTGGAAGGTTTTGATCCTTTTGTTCCAGGAGGAATAGCCTCTCATCATATTGCGGCAGGGACATTGGGCATATTAGCAGGCTTATTCCATCTCAGCGTCCGCCCGCCACAACGCTTATACAAAGGATTACGTATGGGCAATATTGAAACCGTTCTTTCCAGCAGCATCGCTGCTGTCTTTTTTGCAGCGTTTGTTGTTGCTGGAACTATGTGGTATGGGTCAGCAACTACCCCCATCGAATTATTTGGTCCCACCCGTTATCAATGGGATCAGGGATACTTTCAGCAAGAAATATATCGAAGAGTCAGTGCTGGACTAGCCGAAAATCAAAGTTTATCAGAAGCTTGGTCTAAAATTCCTGAAAAATTAGCTTTTTATGATTACATCGGAAATAATCCTGCGAAAGGGGGATTATTCAGAGCGGGTTCAATGGATAACGGGGATGGAATAGCTGTCGGGTGGTTAGGACACCCTATATTTAGAGATAAAGAAGGGCGTGAACTTTTTGTACGTCGTATGCCTACTTTTTTTGAAACATTTCCAGTTGTTTTGGTAGACGGAGATGGAATTGTTAGAGCCGACGTTCCTTTTCGAAGGGCAGAATCGAAGTATAGTGTCGAACAAGTAGGTGTAACCGTTGAGTTCTATGGTGGCGAGCTGAATGGCGTGAGTTATAGTGATCCTGCTACTGTGAAAAAATATGCTAGACGTGCTCAATTGGGTGAAATTTTTGAATTAGATCGTGCTACTTTGAAATCCGATGGTGTTTTTCGTAGCAGCCCAAGGGGCTGGTTTACCTTTGGACACGCTTCATTTGCTCTGCTTTTCTTCTTCGGACACATTTGGCATGGTGCTAGAACCTTGTTCAGAGATGTTTTTGCTGGTATTGACCCGGATTTGGACGCTCAAGTGGAATTTGGAGTATTCCAAAAACTTGGAGATCCAACTACAAGAAGACAAGTAGTCTGATGCAGCATTGCTCTGCTATTTTAGTTTCTCGCTTCTGCTTCTATTTTCGATTTGTGCTTTTTATTTTAAATAAGGTATAAGGTACTGGAGAAATATGGATTTAAATCGCCGCCCTTTTTGATTCTTTTTTTCTTTAATCCGGGGGATGATCCCAAATAAACAGGTATGGAAGCTATAATTGGAAACCACGATCGAATTTATGGAAGCATTGGTTTATACATTCCTCTTAGTCTCGACTCTAGGGATCATTTTTTTCGCTATCTTTTTTCGAGAACCGCCTAAAGTTCCAACTAAAAAAACAAAATGATTTTTTTTTTTATATCAATTGAAGTAATGGGCCTCCCAATACTTCAATTGATATAAAACTAGTCCCCGTGTTCCTCGAATGGATCTCTTAGTTGTTGAGAGGGTTGCCCAAAAGCGGTATATAAGGCGTACCCAGTAAAACTTACAAGTAACCCAGATATAGAGATGGCGACTAGGGTTGCTGTTTCCATTATTATAGAATTTCAAGACCACACTGGATCCATGATAAGATCGTTTATTTACAACGGAATGGTATACAAAGTCAACAGATCTCAATCAATACAAAATAGGATTTATGGCTACACAAACAGTTGAGGGTAGTTCTAGAGCTCGTCCAAAAAGAACTTCTGCAGGGGGGTTGTTGAAACCCTTGAATTCGGAATATGGTAAAGTAGCTCCTGGATGGGGAACTACTCCTTTGATGGGAGTCGCAATGGCTTTATTTGCGGTATTCCTATCTATTATTTTGGAGATTTATAATTCGTCCGTTTTACTGGACGGAATTTCACTGAATTAGAATGAAATTTACAAGAATCACAAAATACTACCTTTTAAATAAGCATTTAGGTATCGGATTTTGATTTTAGTTGATTGGTAGTTCGACCGCGAATTTTTTATTTCTGTATTTCCGGAATATGAGTGTGCGACTTGTTCGAATTGATCCTATTGATAGTACAGAGCATAGGTCTGTCGTCTTGATCGAGATGGTTTTATTCCGTCGGATATTCATTCTAGTATCTGGAGCACGGAATATATGAAATAGATCACGAAGTATTCGAACTATGATTCATACTTAATATTCAGACCCCTTGGCCGGATTCAAAAAATTTTTCCAAAGAAAAAATTTTCAATTGCAAGATTTTTCTTCTTTCAAATTCCCCATTTCTGCTTTTATTTTACGCAAAGCACAAACTTGAATAAATGATGATCCAAGGATTCTTACTCATGGAATCTTTGGACTTAGTTTGAAGGTTTTATTGAATCATCGTGGTTCTAGTATGAATCTGAGGTTTCAATTGATTCATAGGGTCTTAACAAGAAAATTCCTATCAATAATAAAGAAAACAAAAGTAAAGCTGCATTACATACAACTCAAAATAACAAATCAAAGAAAATGAAATAGGTAAATAGAAGATTCAAGAGGCCTGTAACGATCAACATAAAGATAAGCGAGCCGACTTGATTTTTTGGCATTCTAATTCTAACCACAAAGAAAAGCTTTCTTATTTTTATTCTTTCGTATTTTTAGATAAGATTGAATCAAAAAATTAAGAAGTTTCCAATTTTCGATTCCATACCAGTATTGGGGTGGTTTTGTTTGAGCCGTACGAAATGAAATTCTCATATACGGTTCTCAGAGGGGAGTTCTCTTGGTTTACCTATCTCAATAAAGTCTACGATTGGTTCGAAGAACGTCTCGAGATTCAGGCGATTGCAGATGATATAACTAGTAAATACGTTCCTCCTCATGTCAACATATTTTATTGTCTGGGAGGAATTACGCTCACGTGTTTTTTAGTACAAGTAGCTACAGGGTTTGCTATGACTTTTTACTACCGCCCGACCGTTCCTGAGGCTTTTGCCTCTGTTCAATACATAATGACGGAAGT